GGATTTCATATTCGAATGAACCTCGTAATCGTAAGAAAGTAGGTTTTTTAGATATGGGCCTAGCAAAAGAAAAATCGAGATAGGTTCCTATAGGATTGGATTTCCCCCTTTAAAATCGGACGTGAAGGTTTCCTCTCATCCGGCTCAAGTAGTTACAGCAAAAAAAAGGGGTTCTTTCTTATTTTTAAACTTTGTTTTGTTCGATAAAACCCTACCCTACAAAGAGCTACTCCTTACTCAAGTTCCCAGTAAGGACCAACCTTTCATTGATTCATTCTTTTTTTTTTTTAAGTAAAAAAAAAAGAATGAATTACTTATCTTATGACAAAATGGAAATATGAAATTTTTGAGTAGTCTACTTCCCCTCAAATGATGAATCCCCTTAAAGGGGATACTTTGGGACTCGTAAGGGATTTACTTGTCTATATATCATTCCCTTCGACCTTTTAGGCCTCTACTCACCTCGATGGTTATGCCATGATGTCCTTTGAAGTATATATGCGATAAATAGACTCCAGTAACCAACCATGCTATATATATTTGCTTGCTTAAAGAGAATCTCTCTCTAAAAGAAATGGAATGGCTAATTCCACGAAAAAGTCTTTTTTTTTTTTCACGAGGTATAACTAGCAATTCCTATTTATCTGTTATAGAATCGACCATGGATCAATTCCCCTTTCATTTGGAAGTATTGAATATACCCATAATTCTGAGTTTCATGTTACTTTTCCCAAAACACATGTCAGAGCCGGGGCATCCCATTCAATCTGATTGGGATGACAGTTTCTCAGTCCGAATCTGTAAAATGAAAATTTTGATCAAATCACACATCGCAGTATACCAGGCCTTCTAATTCTTTAAGGGGTTTATCTAAAAGATTCGCGATATAACTAGGAAGACGTTTCAAATACCACACATGGGTCACTGGACATGCGAGTTTGATGTATCCCATTTGATATCTTCGTATCCTAGAATCAACAAATTCCACCCCGCATTGTTCACAAAATTTCGGGTCTTCTTTTTCAGCTCTGATCGCTCGATAATTTCCACAAGCACAAATTCTACTTTTTATGGGTCCAAAGATTCTTTCACAAAACAATCCATCTTTTTCCGGTTTATTGGTTTTATAATGAAAAGTATAGGGTTTTGTCACCTCTCCAACTATCTCTCCATTAGGTAGGATTTTGTTGGCCCAAGCCCTTATTTGTTGAGGAGAAACTGGTCCAATTCGAAGTTGTTGATGTTTATACCGGTCGATCATAGAATAGAAATTCTGATTCATTCAGATCAAGCTTCCTTCCTATTAATCTGGAAGTTCTTCTCAGATACAAGGAAATGATTCAGTTCTAGAGCCAAAGATCGTAGTTCTCGAACGAGCAATCGAAAAGATTCTGGAGCATCCTCGGGGTTAGGTACTGTTCCTCCAACAATTGTAGCACCAAGTACTTCTTGACGAGCTCTAATATGATCAGATTTATAAGTAAGCATCTCTTGTAAAATATGAGCAACACCAAATCCCTCTAGAGCCCAAACTTCCATTTCTCCTACTCGTTGTCCCCCTTGCTTGGCCCTTCCTCTAAGGGGTTGTTGTGTAACAAGTGCGTAATGCCCACTAGAACGTCCATGGATTTTATCATCAACTTGATGAATTAATTTTAGGATATAGGACTTTCCTATTAGAACAGGTTGTTCAAAAGGATCCCCTGTTCTTCCATCAAATATTCTGCTTTTTCCTGGATACTCGGGTTCAAATACCCATGGATTTTTTGTTTGCTTACAGGCTTCATATAATTCAGAAAACACTAGTTTTCTCGAAGCCTCTTGTTCATATCTCTCATCAAAAGGTGCTATTCTATAATGTTTCTTTAGCAGATCCCCCGCTAATCCGAGCGAACATTCAAATATCTGTCCCACATTCATTCGTGAAGGTACTCCTAATGGGTTGAAGACCATATCAACGGGTGTCCCATCTTGCAAATAGGGCATATCTTGTCTAGGCAAAATTTTTGAAATGATACCTTTATTCCCATGTCTTCCAGCTACTTTATCACCCACTTTGATTTCACGTTTCTGTGAAATATATACACGAATCATTTCTGGATTATAACTGGAACCCCCCTTTTTCTGGATCCATCTCACATCAATAACGCGACCCCTTCCACCTATAGGTAGTTTTAGAGAAGTTTCTTTTGCAGTGGATACCTGAATGCCAAGTATGACTCGTAATAATCTATCCTCCGGGGAATACGACGATTCGTTCGCTGTCTGAGGCGTTAATTTACCTACTAAAATATCACCTGTTTCTACCCAAGATCCCAGCATAACGATTCCATTTCTGTCTAAATTTCGGAGTAAATGAGTCTCTAGATGCGGTATTTCCTTAGTAATTCTTTCAGGGCCCTGGCTTGTCACATGAGTCTGAATTTCATATTTCCGGATGTGAAAAGAAGTATAAATATCTTCATATACCAGACGTTCGCTAATTAATACTGCGTCTTCA